AATTTTTTAAATTAAAACAAAAAAAATATAGACCTTTAATTTGGTTAAGTTGGGACTTAACTTCCTATGATATTTATCGCAAAAATAATTCTACACAGGATCTATAATTTTCAAAAGAATAATAAATAAAATAAAATTAAATAATGATTAGAATTGTCTCCCTAATCACTAACTTACCAATTTTTAATGGTAAGGCATGAAAAGGTGAGTTTTTTTTTTTTTTTTTTTTCCAAAAATGGCCAGACTTTGAAATGTTTACTAGATCTTATTAACTGGACGTAATCGCCAACAAACCCAAGAATTTGAAAATTCTTCCATTTAAACCTGAGGCTTTAATAAAAATTTATGATGGTAATTACACTAATTTTAATATTATATATACTAACCTATTCTATAATTATTTATATACACACAGTAAATCTTTATATATTCATATATGTATATATTATTATTTACTTATATAATTGAATATTAGTATATAAAAGTGGAAAGGGTCTAAAGATTAGTTAATTCTGTTTATGAAATCTAAATTCAAAGGTCAGGTAATACTTGTTTACAGGGAGAGAGAGAGAATTATATATTAATAAATATTTAATATGAAATATAGATAAATATATCTAAGATACTAATATATTTTAATATTATATATATATATATTAATAGATAGGATATTTCAGGTATATATTGGTTACAAGAGTTAACCATTGATTGATATAAACTCCTTAATAATATTAGTACTAAATTATTATATACTACTTACATTAATAATTAAATCATTTATATAATAAGATATAATTTTTAAAAAAAAAAAAAAAACTTCCTTTTCGTATCTATACATTAAACATTATTTAGTTATTGATTAGATAGATAATTCTAATTATTATTTAATTTTCATTTTTAGCTTAATTATTATTTGAAAATTATAATTCCTGTGTAGAATTATTTTTGCGATAAATATTATAGCACAGAAGTACTATAGTAATAATTATTTTTAAGTTTATTTAATTTTACTTTAATATAAAAGTTTTAAATTATACGAGAAATGTTTTCTTATTTATTTTCATATAAATTGAAATTTTATTAAGCGCCGGGTCGGCACAAAAGAAGGTTGGGGCAACTTTCCGTGCTTTTTTTAGGTTGTGGGGTATATTTAGTTCCTTATTTTGTTGATGTTCATTTAGGCAAAAATTAAGGGATCTAGGAAATGATTGTGAGTTATTATTCTAGACGGTAGAATTTGATTAACTAGAGTGTTGATGGAGTATAGGGGAAATTCCTTGACCTTTAAATTAAATTTTAATTAGTGTAGGGAGAGATACGGTTCAATATTTAGGTTAAAATTTAATTTTTGGTTATTAGGGATGAATTATTATAGGTATAAAAATTTAGGGTTTATGTATTTATTGAGTTACTTAAAAGTTTTAATTAAGCTTGGGATTTTGGTTTATTTTTTTTTTCATGTATGGTTTAGTTGTTTTAAAGAATAGGAATTTGGCAGTGGTTAAATTTATTAATTTAGTAATTTAAGATTTAGAAATTGATTTTAATTTTAATGAAATTTGTGCCAGCAATTGCGGTTATACAAATAATGTGATTAAAAGTTTTTGGTTAAATAATTAGTTATTGGAATAGTTGGTTAGTGAGATATTGAATTTATTGGGTGAAATTTTTAAATTTGATTAAGCTAAATTAATTTTTACGAGGTTGTGAAAATTTTAAATTAAACTAGGATTAGATACCCTATTATTAGAATTGTAAATTAATATACCTGATTATTAGTAGATTATTTTCTTGAAAATTAAAGATTTTGGCGGTATTTTAGTCTATTCAGAGGAACCTGTCCTGTAATTGATAGTCCACGATTAACTTTACTTTTCTTATTAGTTTGTATATCATCGTGATTGAATATTTTAGGAAAATTTTAATATTCAATAAGTATAATTATAATTAATGTCAGATCAAGGTGCAGTTTATGGGAAAGAAGAGATGGGTTACAATAAATTTATTTATGGTTTAAGTAAGGAATAATTATTTATTAAATTGGATTTGATTGTAATATTTTCTAGTTAGTAGATGTGATTTTGGCTCTAAAATATGTACATATTGCCCGTCGCTCTCATTTAAGGTGAGATAAGTCGTAACATAGTAGATGTACTGGAAAGTGTATCTAGAAAGACAAGTTATAGCTTAATAGAAAGTTTTTTATTTACATTAAAAAGTTCATTGTGCAATTCAGTGTGATTTGAATTATTGGTTAATTAAATTTTTATTTTATTTTGTTTTTGAAATTATTCTTTTTTTTAGTAGTTTAATAGAAAAGAGTTGGGTTATGATAGATTATTAGTAAAGTGATTGAAAGTTGAAAGAATATTTATTTGTTTAAAAGAAAAGTTTAGTTTTTGTACCTTGTGTATCAGGGTTGATTAATTGAATATTAAATATATTAATTTTCTCGAATTAGGAAGGGCTATTGATTTATTAATTTAATTGTAGCATAAATTTTTTTAATAGATCAATAGAAATGAAATGTTATTCGTTTCCTGATATATCTAGTTTTTTAAGAAAGGAATTAAATTCTGTTATTTGTTTGATTAATAATTTTGTGGATAGTTTTAATTGGCAAATATTAAATGTTTAATGGGATGAGCTTTTAAGCATATAACTAAAAGAATAATTTATGGGTAATAATTTGTACAATTAATATTGTTGATCAATAAAATGATTTTATAGTTGATTTTTATTTTTAAGGATTTTTATTTTGTTTAGGTTATTTATTGAAATATAGGTTTTAATTTTAATTATCTAGGGATTATGATTAAATTAGTAAATTGTAATTAATGTATAGTTATATCTTACTTGATAGGTCTTTTTAAGGAATTCGGCAAAATTACTTTTCGCCTGTTTATTAAAAACATGTCTTTTTGATTATAATTTAAGGTCTAATCTGCTCAATGAGGAATTAAATTGCCGCGGTATTTTGACCGTGCAAAGGTAGCATAATAATTAGTTTTTTTATTGAAAGCTGGAATGAATGATTGAACGAGAGAGTTACTGTCTCTTAAAGATTTAATTTTTGAATTTAACTTTTGAGTTAAAAGGCTTAAATTTTTTTTAAAGACGAGAAGACCCTATAGAGTTTAATATTTTATTAATTAATTATAATTGTTTGATATTTGAAATTTTTTTTTAATAAATTATTTGGTTGGGGTGACTTGAAGATTTAAATAACTCTTCTAAAATAATTATCATTGATTTGTGTTTTGAGAATCTAGTTTTTCTAAATATAAGATAAATTACCTTAGGGATAACAGCGTAATTTTTTTTTAGAGTTCTTATTGGGAAAAAAGTTTGCGACCTCGATGTTGGATTAAAATTAATTTTTGGTGTAGAAGCTGAATAATTAGGTCTGTTCGACCTTTAAATTTTTACATGATCTGAGTTTAAACCGGTGTGAGCCAGGTTGGTTTCTATCTTGAATTTGATATTATGCTTTAGTACGAGAGGACCGAGTATTAAATATTTTTATTTTATGACTGAATATTATTAGTTACTTTGGCAGATTAGTGCAATTGATTTAGAATCTTTAAATGTAATTTTTTACAGGTAATATTTGTGTTTAGTGGATTTGATTATAATTTTTATTAGTTTAGTGATTCTTGTCGTTTGTGTACTAGTTGGGGTTGCTTTTTTGACTTTGCTCGAACGTAAGGTTTTAGGATATATTCAGATTCGTAAGGGACCTAATAAGGTAGGATTTATGGGTATTCCTCAGCCTTTTAGTGATGCAATTAAGTTATTTACTAAGGAACAAACTAATCCAATAATATCTAATTATTGAGCCTATTATTTTTCTCCAGTTTTTAATTTGTTTTTGGCTTTATCTTTGTGACTTTGTATCCCCTTTTTTTCTGTTTTTATTCATTTTGGGTTAGGAATATTATTTTTTATTTGTTGTTCTAGGTTGAGTGTTTATACTATTATAATAGCTGGATGGTCTTCTAATTCTAATTATTCTTTGTTAGGGGGATTGCGGTGTGTTGCTCAAACTATTTCTTATGAAGTAAGATTAGCTTTGGTTCTTTTATCTTTTTTGGTTTTGATGACTAGACTAAATATTTATGATTTAGTTTTATATCAGAATTATGTATGATTTTTTTTTTTAGGAGTTCCTCTTGGAAGGGTTTGATTTATTTCTAGGTTGGCTGAAACTAATCGTACTCCCTTTGACTTTGCTGAAGGAGAATCTGAGTTGGTTTCAGGATTTAATATTGAGTATAGAAGTGGGGGGTTTGCTTTAATTTTTCTTGCTGAATATTCAAATATTTTATTTATGAGTATATTGTTCAGGTTTTTATTTTTTGGTGCTGACTTAGTTAGGTTTATATTTTTTTTAAAGGTGTTATTTATTTCTTTTTTATTTGTTTGGGTTCGTGGTACTTTACCTCGATTTCGATATGATAAATTAATATATTTAGCTTGGAAAAGGTTTTTGCCAGTTTCTTTAAATTATTTAGTTTATTTTTTTGGGTTAAAATTGTTAATTTTTTCCTTTATTATTTAGTTAATTAAATTTAGTAGAAGTTAATAGAGAAATGGAGGTCTCTTTTTTATATTTTCAAAATATATACTTGTACAAGTTCATTAACTAGTTCTTGAATATAATTATATCTCAGGATTTAGATATGATGAATAATGTAGGAAAATAGAGGAAATAGAGGACTGTTAAGACTTGTCCTGTAATAATGAAAGGGTCTTCTACGGGTCGTGCTCCAATTCATGTTAAAAGGAGGGTAATTGTTAAAAAACTTCAGAATAGAATTTTATTAAATGGGTAAAATTGATTTCTTTGAAATTTTTTTGTAAAAGTAGGTATAATAAATAGAATTACGATTGATATAAATAGAGCAATTACTCCTCCTAGTTTGTTGGGAATGGATCGTAAAATAGCATATGCAAATAGAAAGTATCATTCTGGTTGAATATGAATAGGAGTTACTAATGGGTTAGCTGGAGTGAAGTTATCAGGATCTCCTAATATGTATGGGTTGTATAATGTTAAAATTGTTAGAATTATTAGTGTTAGGTTGAATCCAAATAAATCTTTAAAGGTAAAATAGGGGTGGAAGGGAATTTTGTCAATATTTCTGGGGGTTCCCAGGGGATTATTAGATCCTGTCTGGTGGAGGAAAATTAAATGAACTATTGACAGAGCTAAAACAATGAATGGGAATAAAAAGTGAAGAGTATAAAATCGAGTTAAGGTTGCATTGTCTACAGCAAATCCTCCTCAAATTCATTGAACAATAGTTGTTCCTAAATAGGGGATTGCTGATAGTAAGTTTGTAATTACTGTTGCCCCTCAAAATGATATTTGTCCTCAGGGTAGGACGTATCCTAGGAAGGCTGTTCCTATAACAGTTAAAAGAATAATTACACCAATTGATCATGTTGCAGAGTAGAGGAATGAACCATAATATAAGCCTCGACCTACATGAAGATAAATGCAGATAAAAAAAAATGAAGCTCCATTTGCGTGTAGGGTTCGTAGAAATCATCCGTAGTTAACATCTCGACAAATATGTGTTACTCTATTAAAAGCTAAGGAGATGTCTGGACAATAGTGTATTGCTAGGAAGATTCCTGTTAGAATCTGAATAATTAGGCATATTCCTAGGAGGGATCCAAAGTTTCATCATGCTGAGATATTTGAGGGGGTTGGTAAGTCAATTAGAGCATTATTAATTATTTTTAATAAAGGATGGGTTTTTATAATTTTCATTAAAATTTTTGTCGTAAGGGTCCATATTGAATGTTAGTGATTTTTACTACTGCGATTAGGGTGATTAGTAGATAAATAATTATTATAATTATAATTATGTTTGATGGGTAGTTTAGAAACTTTCTTAATGATATATTAAAAGTTAGAGGAAAATTTATTGAGGTTTGATCAATATTTATTGAGTTTTGATAGTTGAGAAATGAGTCTGGAATGTTTAATAGGATTCTAAAAGTTATTATTAATAGAATAATAATTAGTAGTTTTGGTGAATAATGGAATTTCTCGTTTGATGCTACTCTTGTTATGTAGATAAAGAGTACTAATATTCCTCCAATTATAATTATAAATAGAATATAGGAAAATCAGAAGTTATGGGAAAGTATTCCAGTGATTAAAGCAATTAAAGTTGTTTGAATTAGGAGGGTTAATCCTATAGATAATGGATGATTTAATGCAATAAATGTTAATGATGTAATAAGTGTGAGGGCTATTAGTAGGAGAATAATATCAGAGAATAGTTTATTTAAAATATTAATTTTGGAGATTAATGATAGGAAGTTTTTCTTTCTTTGAAGTTTTAAAAGGTGATGCTTATTGCTGATTTACAAGACCAGTATTTTATATTAAATTATTAAAACAATGTCAATTTTAAATGTGGGCTTTCCTGTTATTATATATTTTATTGGGCTATTGGTTTTTTGCTTTAAATGTAAACATTTACTTTTAATACTTTTAAGATTAGAGTTTATTGTTCTATCTTTATATTTTGGGATTTTTATTTTCTTATCTTTTTATTTATTTGAATTTTATTTTTCAATAATTTTTTTAACTATAAGCGTTTGTGAAGGTGCTTTAGGATTATCAATTTTGGTTTCAATGATTCGGTCTTATGGAAATGATTATTTTCAATCTTTTAGAATTTTATGATAAGAGTTTTATTTTATATTTTATTTATGATACCTTTATGTTTCTTTTCTAATTTTATTTGGTTGAATCAGTTTAATTTTTTTATTCTTTTTTTATTGTTTTTGTTTAGTTTTAATTATTCCGAGTATTTCTCTAGTATTAGGTATTTTTTGGGCTGTGATTGTATCTCTTTTTTTATAATTTTGCTTAGAATTTGGATTTGTTCATTGATGTTAATGGCTAGAGAGAAGTTAAACAAGGAGAATTATTTTATTAAGTTTTTTATGTTAGTACTGGTTTTAATATTATTTTCTTTATTTATAACTTTTAGTTCTATAAATTTATTTGTTTTTTATTTATTTTTTGAGGTAAGCTTAATTCCTACCTTGATTTTAATTTTAGGTTGGGGATATCAGCCGGAACGTATTCAGGCTGGATTGTATATGTTCTTTTATACTTTATTAGGTTCATTACCTATAATAGTGGCTATTTTTTATCTTTATTTAAAGTTTAATTGTTTAGATTTCTTTTTTTTTAATGAGTTTATTGATTCTTTTTTTCTTTATTTGTGTACTAGGTTTGTTTTTTTAGTTAAAATTCCTATGTTTTTTGTTCATTTATGACTTCCAAAGGCTCATGTTGAGGCCCCAGTTTCTGGGTCAATGATTTTGGCTGGAATTATACTTAAATTAGGGGGGTATGGATTTTTACGTTTAATAGTTGTTTTTGTATCAATTGGAATAAAGGTAAATTATCTTTTTATTTTGATTAGATTGTATGGGGGATTTGTTATTTCTTTAATTTGTCTTCGGCAGAGAGATATTAAGTCTTTGGTGGCTTATTCTTCTGTTTCTCATATGGGATTGGTTTTGGCTGGTATTATAACAATAAATAGGTGAGGATTTTTTGGTGCTTTTTTAATAATAATTGCTCACGGATTGTGTTCTTCTGGACTTTTTTGCTTAGCCAATATTACTTATGAACGATTTAGTAGGCGTAGATTATTTTTGAATAAAGGGTTAATTAATTTAATACCTAGAATAAGGCTATGGTGATTTTTATTATGTTCTTCTAACATGGCTGCTCCCCCTTCTTTTAATTTGGTAGGGGAAATTATATTGATTAATAGAGTGGTTTCTTGAGGTTTGATGAGAATTAGTTTATTAATATTAACTTCGTTTTTTGGGGCTGCTTATTCTTTGTATTTATATTCTTATAGGCAGCACGGTAAGATTTATGTGGGAAGTTATTCTTTTTCTTTGGGGTTTATTCGTGAATATCTTCTTTTATTTCTACATTGACTTCCTTTAAATATCTTGTTCATTAAAAGTGATATTTTTGTGTTTTATTTAAGTAGTTTAATTAAAAATTTTGATTTGTGGAGTCAAGGATATAATAATTTATTTTAAATAATTATTTCAATTTGTTTTATTTACTTTGGTGTTTTGCTTTTTTCTAGAATTTTATTGTTTGTGATAAGAATTATTTTTATAGGGATTGATTATAGAGTGTTAATTGAAGTTGAATTTTTGAGATTTAATTCTAATATTATTTTTATGTCTTTATTATTTGATTGGATGTCTTTATTATTTATGAGATTTGTTTTATTTATTTCTTCTATAGTTATTTTTTATAGGTATGAATATATGGGAGGTGATTTAAATATTAATCGGTTTATTTTGTTAGTCTTTATATTTGTTGCTTCTATAATGTTTTTAATTGTTAGGCCTAATTTAATTAGAATTTTATTGGGATGAGATGGATTGGGTTTAGTTTCTTATTGTTTAGTTGTTTATTATCAAAATGTTAAATCTTTTAATGCTGGAATATTGACTGCTTTATCTAATCGGATTGGGGATGTTGCACTTTTAATTAGAATTGCTTGAATATTAAATTATGGTGACTGAAATTATATTTATTATTTAGATTTTATGAAAAATGATTTTTCAATAGAAGTTATTGGGTGATTAGTTTTACTGGCTGCTATAACTAAAAGAGCTCAGATTCCATTTTCTTCTTGGCTACCGGCAGCTATGGCTGCTCCTACTCCAGTTTCGGCTTTGGTTCATTCTTCTACTTTAGTGACTGCTGGGGTTTATCTTTTGATTCGGTTTAATTTTGTTTTGTCAAGAGGTTTAATAGTTAGGCTTTTTTTCATTTCGGGGATGACAATATTTATAGCTGGATTAGGGGCTAATTATGAATTTGATTTAAAAAAAATTATTGCTTTATCTACATTAAGTCAGCTTGGACTTATAATAAGAGTTTTGGCTCTGGGAGAGTATATATTGGCTTTTTTTCATTTATTGACTCATGCTTTATTTAAGGCTTTACTTTTTATATGTGCGGGATGTATAATTCATAATTTGGGAAATCATCAAGATATTCGATTTATAGGAAGATTGGTAAAGCAAATACCACTTACTTGTTGTTTTTTTAATATTTGTAATATAGCTTTATGTGGTTTACCTTTTATATCTGGGTTTTATTCTAAGGATTTAATTTTGGAAGTTTTTTCTATGGGTTATTTAAATTTTTTTATGTATTTTGTTTTTTATTTTTCTACGGGATTAACAGTTTGTTATTCTGTACGATTAAGCTATTATTCTTTATTTGGTGATTATAATTTTTCTGGATTTCATAATATAAGTGATGAAGGATTTATTATGTTAAAGGGTATATCTGGATTGATTTTGTTAGTTATCTTTGGGGGTAGAATATTAATGTGATTAATATTTCCTACACCTTATTTTATTTGCTTACCTGTGTTAATGAAGGTGATGGTATTATTTGTTATTTTCTTTGGTATTATATTTGGATATCAATTTTCTAAGTTTGTTTTAAGGTATGAGTTGAAAGGATTAAAGTTTATGACTTCCAGATTATTTTTTGCTTCTATATGGAATCTTCCTTATTTATCAACTTTTGGGGTTAATTTTTATCCTATTAAATTGGGAGGAGTGTTTTATAAGAGAATAGATCATGGTTGATCAGAGTTTTTTGGGAGACAGAATATTTATGAGACTTTAAAGATGACTAGAAATTGGTTTTATATTATTTTTAATAATAATATAAAAATTTATTTGTCTATAGTTGTTATTTGAATTATTTGTTTAATTATTTTTGGTTAAAACTTTGATAGCTTATAGGTAGAGCATAATATTGAAGATATTAAGGAGATAGTTTTATCTTGAAGTATTTATAAAAATAAAATTTTAATTTTACAATGAAAATGTAATGTTTTGTTTAATAAACTATATAAATTAGAAATATTAACGGAATCACACCGCTAAAGATGGAAGTTAGAAGCTTTATCTTGATATTTCATATTTCTTTAATTGGAGTTGATCTCAATAATATTATTAACAATAATATACCTCTAGTTTTGGTTTCAATTAAGGTAAATAAGGATGATTAAGATCATCATAGTATTAGGTCGAAATTAATATACAAAATTTTGTTTCTTATTTAAGATAAATTGGGGTATCCAATAATTTTTAAGTGCAAGTTAAATGTTGTTTTTAGACTATTATCCTAGTATGCTCAGTTTAGGGCTCCTTGTTTTCATTCATGGTAAAGTCCAATTAATAAAATGAATATGAAGAATCTTGTGATTAAAGTAAAGTTTAAAAAGTTGGTAATTTTCATTGAAATAATTAAGGGAAGAAGAAGGGTAATTTCTACATCAAAGATTAGGAAGATTACGGCAATTAAAAAGAATTGTAGGGAGAAGGGAATGCGTGCTGATGATTTAGGATCAAATCCACATTCGAAGGGAGATCTTTTTTCTCGATCAATGATGGGTTTTTTTGAGAGAATTCTTGCTATTATTATTATAATTAATCTGATAATAAATATAATTATTGTGATTATTATTATATTAAAGATTACCTATACTATTGATGTAGATCTTTTGATTGGAAGTCAAAAATAATTTGTATACTATATAGGTATCTACCTCATCAGTAGATAGTTACATATAAAAATAGTCAGACTACATCAACAAAATGTCAGTATCAGGCTGCTGCTTCGAAACCAAAATGATGGATGGGGGAAAAATGATTAAATAAATGTCGGAAGAAGCATACTGAGAGAAAAATTGTTCCAATAATTACATGTAGACCATGGAATCCTGTTGCTATAAAGAATGCTGAACCATATACTGAATCAGCAATGCAAAATATTGATTCAAAATATTCATAGCCTTGTAATATAGTGAAATATAGTCCAAGTAGAATAGTTAATCCTAGTCTATAAATTGATTGTTTATAATCATTTTCTATTAGACTATGATGTGCTCATGTAACAGTAATTCCTGAGGAGATTAGAATTAGGGTATTAAGTAGTGGAATTTGAATTGGATTAAAAGTCTGAATTCCTTTGGGGGGTCAAAGTATACCTAATTCGATGGAGGGGGCAAGTCTTCTGTGAAAGAATCCTCAAAAGAATGATACAAAGAATAGAACTTCTGAAGTGATGAATAGAATTATTCCTCATCGAAGGCCTAAAGCTACTATTGATGTGTGAAGACCTTGGAAGGTTCCTTCTCGGGTGATATCTCGTCATCATTGATATATAATTAATAATGTATTAGTAAATCCTAATAGGAAGAGGGATATATCAAATATATGGAATCATTTAATTAATCCTATTATTATTGTTATTGCTCTAAATGCTCCTAAAATAGGTCAGGGTCTTACATCTACTAAGTGGAATGGGTGATTTTTATGTCTTCTCATTAATTAACTTCTCTTGAGTATAATGTTCTTAAGATGGAAAATACATATGATTGAATAATTGCTACTGCTGATTCAAGAATTAGGAGAAGTAGTTGTGTTATTACTAGAATGTTAATTATGAGGATTCTTAATGAAGTTCCTGTATTTCCTAATAATGTTAAAAGTAAGTGGCCTGCAATTATATTGGCTGTTAATCGGATAGCCAGAGTTCCTGGTCGAATAATATTTCTAATAGTTTCAATACATACTATAAAAGGTATAAGAATAGGAGGAGTTCCTTGAGGAACTAAGTGAGCAAATATGTGTAAAGTATTATTAATTCATCCGTAAATTATGAATCTTAATCAAAGAGGTAACGCAAGGGTTAGAGTTAGTACTAGGTGACTAGTTCTTGAAAATACATATGGGAATAGACTAATGAAATTGTTGAAAAGGATTATTGAAAATAAGGAAATGAAAATTAAAGTTGTTCCTTTTATTTTATTAATTTTTAAAAGAATTTTGAATTCATTATGTAGGGCTGTCATGATTTTAATTCACATTAAGTTGATTCGGGAAGGAATGAATCAGAATATGGTGGGCAAGAATATTAACCCTAGCAGGGCTCTTAATCAGTTTAATGAAAGATTTGTTCTAGTAGAGGGGTCAAAGGTTGAGAAAAGGTTTGTTATCATTTTCAATTAGTTGATAATAATTTAGGTGTTGTTTTTGAAGTTTTGGGGTAATAATTGAATGAGAAATAATTAAGGGTATTTAATATTAAAAAGATGATGATGAATATAATGAATAGATTTAATCAGCTTAAAGGGGCTATTTGTGGAATTAAAAATTATTATTAGTATAATGATTTTAGTTTGACAAACTAATGTTATTTATTAACTAAATTTTTCATTAGAAGTAATTGCTAATTTACTATTATATGGTTTAAGAGACCAGTACTTGCTTTCAGTCATCTAATGAATAAGATTTTACTCAGTTAATAAATGCTTTTGGTGAAATTCTTTCAATTACAATAGGCATAAATCTGTGGTTTGTTCCACAAATTTCTGAACATTGACCAAAATAGATTCCTGGACGGTTTATAAAAAAAGTTGTTTGATTTAATCGTCCGGGGGTAGCATCAACTTTTACTCCTATAGAAGGAATTGTTCAGGAATGAATAACATCAGTGGATGAAATTATAAATCGGATTTGTGACTTAAATGGTAGAGGAAGCCGATTATCTACATCTAGTAGACGGAAGTCTGATGATTTACTTTCTGGAAGTGGAATTATATATGAGTCAAATTCAATTGTCTTGAAATCAGAGAGTTCATAAGATCAATATCATTGATGGCCATTGGCTTTTACGGATAAGATAGGAAAATTAATTTCATCTAGAAGGTATAGAAGTCGAAGGGATGGTAAGGCAATAAAAATTAATGTTACTGCTGGAGCAATAGTTCAGATTAATTCAATTGTTTGACCTTCTAAGAGGAATCGATTAATGAATTTGTTTGAAAATAAAGTTAGTATGATGTAACTAACAATTAGAGTAATTATTAATAAAATTAATATTGCATGATCGTGGAAGAATACTAATTGTTCTATTAAGGGTGAAGTTCTATCTTGGGTATTAATATTGAGTCAGGTTGCCATTTTCTAAAAAAAGTTTAACTTTATGTATGGATCTTAAATCCATCGCACTAGTCTGCCATAATAGAGTATTAGTTAGTTAGTATAGGTAATTCAGAATATCTATGCTCTGCTGGGGGAGTTTTTTGAAATCATTCAATTGATGAGGATATTTGGTTAGAAAAAACATTTTTTCGAAGAGAAGTTATTCTTTCTCATATGATGAAAATGAAAAATAGAATTCTAACAGTAGAGATTAATGATCCAATTGAAGATACTAAGTTTCAAGCAAGATAGGCATCTGGGTAATCAGAGTATCGTCGTGGTATACCTCTTAAACCAAGAAAGTGTTGGGGGAAGAAGGTTATATTTACTCCAATAAATATTGTTAGGAATTGAATTTTTAGAAGTTTATTATTTATTGAAAATCCTGTAAATAAAGGAAATCAATGGATTAGACCACCTATGATTGCAAATACTGCTCCTATTGATAAAACATAGTGGAAGTGTGCTACTACGTAGTATGTGTCATGAAGAATAATGTCAATGGAGGAGTTAGCTAGAACTACACCAGTTAATCCTCCTACCGTAAATAGGAAAATGAAGCCTAGAGCTCATATTATTTGTGGGGAATAGTTGATTTGGGTTCCATGAAGAGTTGCTAGTCATCTAAAAATTTTAATTCCAGTTGGGACGGCAATAATTATTGTGGCTGAAGTAAAATATGCTCGAGTGTCAACATCTATTCCGACAGTAAATATGTGATGAGCTCACACTACGAAACCTAAAAGACCAATTGCTATTATAGCATAGATTATTCCAATGCATCCAAATGTTTCTTTTTTCCCTCTTTCTTGTCTGACGATGTGAGAGATTATACCAAAGCCTGGTAGGATTAGAATGTACACTTCTGGGTGCCCAAAAAATCAGAAGAGATGTTGATATAAGATAGGGTCACCTCCTCCAGCTGGATCAAAGAAAGATGTATTTAGATTTCGGTCAGTTAGAAGTATTGTAATTGCTCCTGCTAGGACGGGAAGGGATAATAAAAGTAATAGAGCTGTAATTGCTACAGCTCAGACAAATAAAGGTATTCGGTCAAAGGTGATACCTGTGGATCGTATATTGATTACTGTAGAAATGAAGTTTACTGCACCTAGAATTGAGGAGATACCGGCTAGGTGTAATCTAAAGATGGCTAAATCAACTGATGAACCTCTGTGGGCGATATTTGCTGATAGAGGGGGATATACAGTTCATCCTGTACCAGCACCATTTTCTACAATTCTTCTTATTAATAACAGGGATAATGAAGGGGGGAGAAATCAAAATCTTATATTGTTTATTCGTGGGAAGGCTATATCTGGGGCACCTAGTATTAAGGGGACTAGTCAATTTCCAAAACCACCAATTATGATTGGTATTACTATGAAAAAAATTATAATGAAGGCATGGGCTGTTACAATTACATTGTAGATTTGGTCATTTCCAATTAGTGATCCTGGGTTTCCTAATTCTGCTCGAATTAATAATCTTAGGGAAGTTCCTAATATTCCGGCTCAGGCTCCAAATAGGAAGTAAAGGGTTCCAATGTCTTTATGATTTGTTGAAAATAATCATTTGTTGAGTAGGATGGCTGAGATTTTAAGCGATAAATTGTAAATTTATTAACGGAGTTACTCCTTCTACTAAGCTTTGTATTCAAAATTGATTTTAAATTGCAAATTTAAAGGTGAATAGTAAATTTATTCTAAGGCTTAAAGGGGAACTTCTTTAATGGTAACTTTGAAGGTTACTAGTTTATTTAACTTAAATCCTTGTAGGATTAAAGAATGTTAATAATTATTGTTACAATAATGAGGTTTCAAATTGTGAAGAAGTTGAATAGTGATAATCAAAATCTTTTTAAATTGGTTATTGTAGTTCTGGAATTTCAGTTACTTTCATTGATGTTTATTAATAAAGTTGAGATTATGATTCGTAGGTAGACAAAAATTATAATTAATGTGAAAATAATTATAATGGTTGGTAGGAATATTATATTATTTTGGGTTAGGATTTGAATTGTAAATCATTTAGGTAAGAATCCTAAGAAGGGGGGAATTCCTCTTAATGATAAAAAATTTAGTATAAAGAATAATTTAATTATTTTGTTGGAATTTATGATTTGATGCAATTGGTTAATAAAAAATACTTTAGAGTTTTTAAAAACTATGACTAAATTAATTCTAATGATTGCATAGATTAGGAAATAGTAGAATCAAACGGTTTCTATGATTATCATGGTTCTAATTATTCATCCTATATGGTTAATAGAAGAATATGCTAGAATTTTTCGAAGACTAATTTGGTTTATTGCTATTACTCCACTAATGATTATAGCAATTAGGATAATAATTGATGTGAAGTTAATGAATAGCATATTGTATATTAACAGAATTATTGGGGCAATTTTCTGTCAAGTAAGAATGAGGAGACAATTTATTCAATCTAATCCTTCTATTACTTCCGGGAATCAAAAATGGAACGGGGCTATTCCTATTTTTGTTAGAAGTGCAGAATTTATGGACATTAAAATTGTTGATTTAAAGTTTGTATTTGTTGGAAGATTAATTTTGATTGTTATGAGAATTACTGATATAAGAATGATTGTGGAGGCAATTGCTTGGACAGTGAAGTATTTAACTGATGCTTCGGCTGATAATTTATTTTTGATTCTTTGTATGAGGGGGATAATTGAGAGTAAGTTAATCTCTAGACCTAGCCATATTCCCAATCATGAGTAAGCTGAAATAGAAATTATGGTACTGAGGAAAAGAGTTGAAATAAATAGGGTTTTATAAGTTTTTGTTATTAAAAAGAAAATTTAATTTATAGTTGGGGTATGAACCCAAAAGCTTATTTTAGCTTATCTTTTTATGTTTTAGTATATGATGTATAAGAGTTTTTGATACTTTAGGGGATGGTTTAATTCCATTAAATATAATGAAGGTAAAATACTACATAATCTACTCTATCAAAATAGCCCTTTTTTTCAGGCACTTCATT